GCCTTCCCGCAAGAGGTTTTTTTAACACCAATCATATTAGTGCTAGATGGAAATGGTAACTCCAACAATTTCTTTGTCCTCAACGCCTCCTATTTTCAGGAATTAGTCACTTCAACGATCTTTGATGGTTATACGGGTATCCAAAGTACGAACGAGATGGATGTTTGTTGTCCCAACCATTCTTGTTAGTCCCGATACCAATAAGGAAAAGGGAAATTTATAACAAAGTTTTCGTATTGTTGATTCCTTGGTGTAGTGCTTCTTCCCCTATGCTGCCTATTGGTACTAGTAGAATAGGATTGACCTACAATATAGAACCCATAGGTGTAACCTTTCGCTCAATACTCAAATTAACAATTGAAGCATCCGAGGCTGCATCAATCGAGGATACACGACAGAAGGAATTGTTCTATCTTCAAACTCACCTTCACCAAGCGTAGGTTTATTTCAATAATTTGGTTCTTTCTATCCCGAATCACGTATCTTTCTCATAATACTGAAGTCTAAAAAAAGAAGAAAAAAGAATCAAATCGCACCATCTCTGTAATAGGTAAATGCCTTTTTTTCTCCTGAAGTTGTCGGAATTATTCGTAATAGAATATTGGCTACAATTGAAGAGGTCTTATCAATAAAATTTACATTTATCCGAGATCTAGGCATAATTAGCAATCCTTTCTATAATCTATAATTAGAATTCTTTTCATTACCCTTCGGGGAAAATGATCCCACAAACAAAGGAATTGTACAATACGAAATAACATAAAACAGACTAATTCTAAAAATGTGGACCTTCCGCTCAAATTGTCCCATTTTGTTTGGACAAGGAGAGATATGAAATATTTGAATCAGATTGGATTTCATTACAATTTCGTAGTATACCAATGAACGGAACTATTATTACTATTTCATCTAAGATTTCATCTAAGTTGAATAACCAAGGACTTTCTTTTACTACGGATTTTGATAACTCGAGAAGTTTTGATTTGGTTATGATCCAAAGAGGAAAAAGAATAATTATTCCATGATAAAATAGAGTAGAGTAACCATCCGTTTTGTTTACATGACGTGTATACGTCATGCCATACAATGGAAATAAAAATCCATGGGACGATTCATGAATTTGTAATAGATCCATGGGGTAGCTGATGAGAGAAGTTGGTGTTAAGAAATAGGAAATTTGAAAGGAATTATTCCTATGGAACCATTGATCGGTCATACCTGTACTGCAATAATATGAATGACTCGCTATTCACTCGGTTTCTGGTCAATAATAAGATTATGTAGGAGAGATGGCCGAGTGGTTCAAGGCGTAGCATTGGAACTGCTATGTAGGCTTTTGTTTACCGAGGGTTCGAATCCCTCTCTTTCCGTTTCTGTTAATTCACCAACGTGACCGACCACAATGTATCAAATCAAATAACAACTGATACCATTATTCCAGCAATAAGACTTTTATTTGATAGAAATTCTCTATTCCAGAAATTCTCTATTCCTAATTACATTACTGCGGTACGTAAAATACAAATATAGGAAAGAGCAAAAAAGAAAAAAAATACTACTGCTGATCTATTTGTAATACGTGAATGAGAAAAATGCGGATCAAGGCCCTTAGATCTATTTACTTCGTCGAAAAGAGGGCAAAATTCTCTGAATCTTTCTTTGTTATTTTCGTTAGGTTCAAGTCTGGCGGGAATAATATTCTACGACTAACAACTCATTTATTTTCAAACCGATCCATTTACTATCTATTATTTGATTTACTAATCCTTTATATTGGAATGAGTCAATAGTCAAATGTTTTGGCAATTCCTCGGGGGGGGGTGAAGCAATATAATTTTGAATCAGAGCTTTCGATCTTTGTTTATCCTTCGTAGTAATAATATCTCGGGGTTTGCAACGATAACTTGGTATATCCACTATACGACCATTAACTAAAATATGTCTATGGTTAACTAATTGCCTAGCTCCAGGAATGGTCGAAGCCATACCCAATCGAAAAAGGATGTTATCCAAACGCATCTCAAGTAGTTGTAGTAAAACCTGACCTGTTGACCCTTTGGCTTTTCCAGCGATATGTACATATCTAACTAATTGTCGCTCCGTCAGACCATAATGAAAACGCAATTTCTGTTTTTCTTCTAGACGAATACGATATTGCGATCTTTTCCCAGAACGCAATTGGGTTTTAAGATCACTTCCGGATTTAGGTCTTTTACTAGTTAGTCCTGGTAAAGTCCCCAGCCGGCGTATTTTTTTGAAACGAGGTCCTCGATAACGAGACATAAAGACTCCTTTTTTTATTTTATTGAAATTTCATTTTACAGAATAAATCTTAAATTAAGACTGAACTAAAGGATAAACAAAGCAAAGCTAAATTTACTGAAGTATTACAAAGTAGAATGAAATGAATTCTATTAATATCCGGATTTTTTGTATATGTATATATAGGAAGTTGAGGCTCCGTTTTATGATTTGTTCTGTAGAGATCTAATTGCTCCAATCCATTTTTTATTCATAGTTACAAGTTACCACGACATAATAGATCGGTGATCCAACATTTTGAGAAAAGGAGAGATTATCAATCATGGAAAAATCGATAGATAAAAAAAAGCCAGCTATCGGAATCGAACCGATGACCATCGCATTACAAATGCGATGCTCTAACCTCTGAGCTAAGCGGGCTCACATAACAGAAATAGAAATAGTATAACAAATAGAAATAGTGTATAGGAATTCAGGAAATTGCTGGATCTTAGCTTAGGGCTATTAGCTATTAATTTAATATGAACTATATAGTTCATAGTTCTATTGTTATATCTATATCATTATATCTATATCATTAGATATATTAGTTATATCTAATATTATTAGTTATAACTAATATAACTAATAATATAGAACTAGATATGACTAAATAGAATTAATAGAATTCTATTTTTCTAATAGATATTTTTCTAATAGAAATATATGACTAATTAGTATATGACTAATTAGTAGAATTTTCATTCTATCATATTAATTACATTAATTATTATTTATACATTCTATTCTTTTTTTATGCATTTTATTTATATATTTATACATTATATTTATATTTTTTAATATGTACATATATGTTAATGAATATGTATATATATATATTAATGATAATTTTAAATTATAAATTATGATTATAAAAAATCTAATTATTTCTTAATATAAAATTTATTTATTTCTTAAAGTAAAATTTATTTATTTCTTAAAGTAAAGCAGTTATAGCAATAATTATAGCGTATAGCGAGCGGATCGGTCCTAAGATAAGATAAGGATAAAGATACAATCCAAATTAGAATGAGACATTCTTCTGGTTTCATTCGGAAAAGGAAGAGATAGGACGAAAAAAAAAGAAGAATGAATATCGACCGTTCCAGTATTCCAAATCGCACTGTAAAAAAGAAAGGGAGGGAGAAACATATATATGGGATATATCTATCCATATTGAATTGCGGATACATCAATGATAGAATCATTTCTGATTGAAACAAGGTTTATCCAATAGAAATAAACTGATAGAGGATCGTCAAAAAAATCAAATAGCAGCATACACTTTTTCGATATGGGAATCATTATCTAATGAATTCAACGGTTCCAAAATAAATGAAAGAGATGGGTGGAATTCCAACTGGATCTTGGTCTCAAATCAAAAGGGGATATGGCGAAATTGGTAGACGCTACGGACTTGATTGGATTGAGCCTTGGTATGGAAACCTACTAAGTGGTAACTTCCAAATTCAGAGAAACCCTGGAATTAAAAATGGGCAATCCTGAGCCAAATCTTTATTTTGAGAAAACAAGGGTTTATAAAACTAGAATAAAAAAAGGATAGGTGCAGAGACTCAATGGAAGCTGTTCTAACGAATGGAGTTGACTACGTTGTGTTGGTAGCTGGAATTCCTCTATCGAAATTACAGAAAGGACGGCCCTATATATCTAATACGTACGTATACATACTAACATATCAAACGATTAATCACGACCCGAATCTATCGAATATATATATATATATGAAAGAAAAAATTCAGAGTTATTGTGAATCCATTCCAATCGAAGTTGAGGGAAGAATCGAATATTCAGTGATCAAATCATTCATTCCAGAGTTTGATAGATCTTTTGAAAAACTGATTAATCGGACGAGAATAAAGAGAGAGTCCCGTTCTACATGTCAATACCGACAACAATGAAATTTATAGTAAGAGGAAAATCCGTCGACTTTAGAAATCGTGAGGGTTCAAGTCCCTCTATCCCCAACAAAAAGTCCATTTTACTTCCTAACTATTTATCCTCTTTTTTTTCATCAGTGGTTCAAACAAAATTCACTATCTTTCTTTCTCATTCACTCTACTCTTTCACAAATGGATCCGAAGAGAAATCTTTGGATCTTATCCCAATTTGGATAGATACGATACCTGTACAAATGAACATATATGGGCAAGGAATCTCTATTATTGAATCATTCACAGTCCATATCATTATCCTTACATTTATTAGATAAAATTTTTTAATACTTTACTTTATTTAATACTTTACCTTATTTAGATTTAGTCCCTTTAATTGACATAGATACAAGTACTCTACTAGGATAATGCACGGGAAATGGTCGGGATAGCTCAGTTGGTAGAGCAGAGGACTGAAAATCCTCGTGTCACCAGTTCAAATCTGGTTCCTGACACATGAATAATATATCGTATAGATATTCATACAAATTAATCGAGACAGATCAGGATATATATTCGTTAATAGTCAAGAGCATGATACATACTTATTCATCTAGCGTATAGATATATACCTCCATTTTTAGAGATGGGTAAAAAATATATGTATGGTTATGGTAAAGAACTAAAGTGGGATTATCTTCCCTTTTTTTGTTTCTTTTTTCTTTCTTGTTTGTTCATATTGTGCTTTCTCTCACTCAAAAAGAGTGCTAAGTCTTCATATATATAAAATAAAAATAAAAAAGTTTT